CTTCCATAATCCCTTCCCGAACCAAACATGAATCTTTCGATTCATTTGGCTCTCACGCTCAATTACTTAAAAGAGAAATTCTCATACGTTTTTTTGTGTTTTTTATGAATATAATGAGCTTATCCTCTCTTCTTTGTTCATATTCCAAAAAGATATGGAAACTTATGCAAGCCGAAAAAAATTCGGAGGACTCTTCTGACAAAATCAAAAAAAAAATATGTAATTGTCAGCAAAGTTGTTTCTTTTTTTTTCAAAAAATATTCTGACTAAGACACAGGTCGTCAATTAAGCATTGGATAAAAAGGTGAAAATGCCCGTTTTTACAATAAACAGTTCAAATTATTTTATCAATATGAGTATCCTATATCGATACAATATTTATTTTGAAAACATCTCTATAATTAACATAGTGATAGAAAGAGTACCATGCAGTGTCTTGACTTCAAACGGTTTGCTTTAACCATGTTAATAGTCCCGCATTATTGGTTGAGAGAGAATCGAAGTAGATTTACCAATAAATCACGAAATGCTATGGTTCTTACAGAGAATTTCTTAATTGATTCAGAAGTAATTCGCGAGATCATGCACCCCTCTCTCCTAGTTCTAAGGAAAACTAAAGGATACAGCTGGTTGGTCCAGCCTATTCTTGAAATAAACAACTCGCACATACTCCCTTTCCAAAAAAGATCAATACACCAAGCACTACACTTAGATTTATTGGATTTGTTGCAAAAATATCGGTATTAAACCCGAAACTCCCAGCAGACGGCCAGGGGCCCAAAGAAAGGAAAGAATCGGTTACGTTTTTCATATGCTCTCCTCTTATAGATCGACTAAAAAACCGAACAGAGTTATTTTTGTATCACTTCACCTCGCTTTTTATTTACTCTCTTTTTTTTTTCTTTTTCTGAAATCGAGTCAAAAAATTTTTGAGTTAGTTCTCAATTCTGAACCGCCCCCTTTTTGGATTATGGGGATACTAAGACTCCCTTAAAAAAGTTCCCTTGGTCTACGAACTGAAAGGATGAAAGCGAGTCAGTATGCTAATTCTTCATCGGCCCTTCCCGTAGGTTATTTTCTCAACGAAAAAGTAATCGTAGGGAGGAAATCTTGATAGAATTTGAAAAAGCAAACGACAAGGTCTTATCTTATTTATAAGATAAGATTAAACAAAAGGATTCGCAAATAAAAGTGCTAATGCCACAACCAATCCATAAATTGTTAAAGCTTCCATAAAAGCTAGACTAAGCAATAGAGTGCCTCGTATTTTTCCCTCCGCCTCAGGCTGTCTCGCGATACCCTCTACAGCTTGACCCGCAGCAGTCCCTTGACCAACTCCAGGTCCAATAGAAGCAAGTCCTACGGCCAACCCAGCAGCAATAACGGAAGCGGCAGAAATGAGTGGATTCATGATAAGTTCCTCGTAACAAAAAAAGAAATCGTTAATGATACAATCAATCAATGAATTAGAACTTCATTATTCCATCGCTAGGATTCATCCATCGAATTGAGAAGTAATTGAAGTACAGGTAATAATATTATCTCTTATTTATTATTTATTGAATCGTCAGAACTACTTCGATATCTTGAGTTTCCATCCACAGAGTTTTTGTGACTCCTATACAACTTTTGTTCTTCCATTTCTTAGTTCGAACTGTTATTTGGAATTTTTATGGATTTCATCCGTTTGTTCATTCAATTCACAGTCACAACGAGACGGAAGGACTTCTATTGTATTGGAATCCCAATCGAAATTACAAATTTCAGCAGTAGGTCAAATGAAATAGAAATCTAAGAGATACTATATCACATATACATGTCTTTATTCTATAACGTAAACCAACTATTCATCTTAGATTCAACCGTATTTGAGAATCAAGCGTCGAAACTTCTACAAGGGTTGGCTTAATAGTCATTCAATTATATATACCTAGTTCGACGACCCCCTCCCCTACCCAGCTCATTTTTTTATGAATCCCTTTCATTAAATTATTTTCGTCCTTTCTAAATTCTAAATGGATTCATTTTTTAGACCGAATCATTACCAGACGTATAAAGAAAATCATTACATATGCATATTCAAAGAAACATCATTACTTGATTGATCTAAGTTTATATAATTTTTTTTTAGATTTTGGTAAATCCTTCAATTAAATAAACTGAACGGGGAAATGATTCCCCGTTCAGTTTATTTAATTGAATCACGCGTCGTAAACATATACCACAAGACTTCTTGGGAAGAATTCTTTTTTAAATTGTTTTGATTTTGAATAAGGAGTTAATAAGAATAATGAGATGGGCTAACCAATAGAAAGATAAAGCAAATATTCATTGATAAGAAGTATGATATTAAGTGAAGGAAAATCAATTTTAGGAAAAAGGTCCTTTATATTTATTTCCTTTTGAATATCAACGTACCTTTTTTTGCTATTACTCTAGGTCGTATATGGCATAGTTGTATATTTCCCCAATTCCCTAAGTGAACTAATTATCTTGAGAC